ATGCAACGATGACTATTTTCTACAAACCATAAAGATATTGGTACACTATATTTTATCTTCGGAGCTTGAGCAGGTATAGTAGGTACCTCTTTAAGATTAATTATTCGAGCAGAATTAAGACAACCTGGAAGATTAATTGGCAACGATCAAATCTATAATGTGGTAGTAACAGCTCACGCCTTTGTCATAATTTTCTTCATAGTTATACCCATTATAATTGGTGGGTTTGGAAACTGACTAGTCCCACTTATACTTGGAGCACCTGACATAGCTTTTCCCCGTATAAATAATATAAGATTTTGACTTCTTCCCCCGTCACTTTCTCTTCTCTTAACCAGAAGTATAGTAGAAAGAGGTGTGGGTACTGGATGAACAGTTTATCCTCCTCTAGCAGCCGCTATTGCCCACGCTGGTGCATCAGTAGATTTAGGAATTTTTTCTCTTCATCTAGCTGGAGTATCATCCATTTTAGGTGCTGTAAATTTTATAACTACAGTTATTAATATACGATCCTTTGGTATAACAATAGACCAAATACCTTTATTTGTTTGAGCCGTATTTATTACAGCCATCCTCCTCCTTTTATCCCTACCAGTTTTAGCAGGAGCTATTACTATATTACTGACCGACCGAAACCTAAATACATCTTTCTTCGACCCAGCTGGAGGAGGCGATCCAGTTCTTTATCAACATTTATTCTGATTTTTTGGACACCCAGAAGTTTATATTCTCATCCTTCCTGCATTTGGTATAATCTCTCATATTGTTAGACAAGAATCTGGTAAAAAAGAATCTTTCGGTACACTTGGTATAATCTATGCTATGCTAGCTATTGGTATCCTTGGATTCGTAGTATGAGCTCACCATATGTTTTCAGTTGGTATAGATGTTGATACACGAGCTTATTTTACATCGGCTACTATAATCATTGCAATCCCCACAGGAATTAAAATTTTCAGCTGACTTAGTACACTTCACGGCACTCAACTCAACTTTTCCCCTTCCTTAATATGAGCTTTAGGATTCATCTTCTTATTTACTGTAGGGGGTTTAACTGGTGTAGTTTTAGCTAACTCATCAATCGATATTATCCTTCATGATACGTATTATGTTGTGGCCCATTTTCATTATGTTCTTTCTATAGGAGCTGTATTCGGAATTTTTGCAGGTATTGCTCATTGATTTTCACTTATAACTGGGTTATCATTAAACCCTAAATGACTTAAAATACATTTCCTAGCTACATTTATTGGGGTAAACCTAACTTTCTTCCCCCAACACTTCTTAGGATTAAATGGTATGCCACGACGATACTCAGATTATCCAGATGCCTATGCAACATGAAATATCGTGTCCTCTTTAGGTTCTATAATTTCATTTGTTGCTGCTTTAGGATTTCTATTAATTATTTGAGAGGCCTTTGTAAATAGCCGACCTGTTATCTTTACTCCTGCACTTTCTTCATCAATTGAATGGAAGCACGCCTACCCACCTGCTGACCACTCTTATATAGAAATCCCTCTTATTACTAATTTCTAAAATGGCAGACAGATGTATAGGATTTAAGCTCCTACCATGAAGATAATTATTCTTCTTTTAGAACATTTTAATGGCAACATGAGCATATTTAGGTCTTCAAGATGCGGCCTCACCTCTTATGGAACAACTAATCTTTTTTCATGATCACATTATACTTATTTTAACATTAATTGTCACTTTCGTGGGTTATATTATAAGAACCTTATTCTTTAATAAATTCGTTAATCGCTATATACTAGAAAACCAACCTATTGAAGTAATCTGAACATCTGTACCTGCTCTCATCCTCACTTTTATTGCTCTCCCATCTCTACGCCTTTTATATCTCCTTGATGAGGTAAACTCCCCATCTTTAACCCTTAAAACTATTGGTCATCAATGATATTGAAGATACGAATACTCCGATTTTCTTCATATAGAATTTGATTCTTATATGATCCCATCCAATGAACTCCAAGAACCAGATTTCCGATTACTAGATGTAGATAATCGAACTGTTCTTCCTATAAATACTCAAATTCGTGTACTTATTAGTGCAGCAGATGTAATCCATTCCTGAACTATTCCATCTATAGGAGTAAAAGCAGATGCTATTCCCGGACGTCTTAATCAATTAAGATTCCTTATTAACCGACCGGGTTTATTTTTCGGACAATGCTCAGAAATCTGTGGTGCCAATCATAGATTTATACCTATTGTCATCGAAAGTGTATCTTCTAATTCTTTCCTAAATTGAATTTCCTTATATTCAAGAGATTAGTTAGATGACTGAAAAGAAAGTGTAGATCTTTTAAATCTAATATAGTATTTTGCGCCTACTTCTAACTAAGAAATTAGTTAAATTTTATAACATATGTTTGTCATGCATAAATTATCCTCAGGATATTTCTTAATGCCTCAAATAGCTCCTATTTTATGAGCTCCTCTTTTTATCTTTTTTATCATATCATTATCTTTATTCTTTATACTCAACTATTTCATTAAACCTTTTGAAAAAAAAAGAACAACTCTCCCTGATTCTCACTTATATTCTAAACACTGAAAATTATAACTAACTTATTTTCAATTTTCGAACCTTCTTCAAGTCTATTCAATCTCTCTACTAACTGAATATCAACATTCATTGGTATTTTATTTATTCCTTACCTTTACTGAGCCTCTCCGTCACGATGGTCACTTCTCTGAAGAAAAGTTATTTCTACTCTCCACGCAGAATTTAAAGCTCTACTACTCCCATCTCATATAGGTTCATCTATTTTATTTGTTTCTCTCTTCTCCATTATTGTATTCAATAATTTCCTAGGATTAGCCCCATATGTATTCACCAGATCTAGGCACATAGTAATAACACTATCTCTTTCTTTACCTTTATGGGTAACTCTTATATTATTCGGATGGATTCAACACTCTAAACATATATTTGCTCATTTAGTTCCCCAAGGAACACCTTTCGCCCTTATACCATTTATAGTTATTATTGAAACAATTAGAAATGTTATTCGTCCGGGAACCTTAGCTGTTCGTCTAGCCGCCAACATAATTGCTGGTCACTTATTGTTAACCCTTCTAGGAAGAACAGGACCTTCTCTATCAATATCTATTTTATCAATTTTAATCTCTGCTCAAATTCTTCTTCTAATTTTAGAATCTGCTGTCGCAGTAATTCAATCTTATGTATTCGCTGTCCTTAGAACACTTTACACTGGGGAAATTAACTAATGTCATCATCTCATGGATTCCATCCATATCACCTTGTAGATATAAGACCTTGACCTTTAACTGGATCTATTAGCGCTATAATACTTACTACAGGCCTAGTTAAATGATTCCATCAATATAATATAAATCTACTTTTATTAAGACTAGTAACTACTATTCTCACTATAATTCAATGGTGACGAGATGTTACACGAGAAGGTACCTATCAAGGTCTTCATACTTTAACAGTTATAAAGGGACTACGGTGAGGTATAATCTTATTTATTCTTTCAGAAGTTTTGTTCTTTTTCTCTTTCTTCTGAGCTTTCTTCCACAGAAGGCTCGCCCCTACTGTTGAAATTGGTATATTCTGGCCTCCTTTAGGAATTCAACCTTTTAACCCATTTCAGATTCCCCTTCTTAATACCACTATTCTTCTATCATCAGGAGCCACAGTTACATGGGCGCACCATGCTATTATACAAGCTAACCATACCCAAGCAATTCAAAGATTAAGACTAACTATTATTTTAGGATTTTATTTTACTCTCCTCCAAGCATTTGAATATTTAGAAGCCCCATTTACTATCGCCGATTCTGTTTTTGGTTCAACCTTCTTTGTAGCCACTGGGTTTCATGGACTCCATGTTATTATTGGTACAACGTTTTTATCCGTTTGTTTCTATCGTCTTTATAAATGCCACTTTTCATCCAAACATCACTTAGGCTTTGAAGCTGCTGCTTGGTACTGACATTTTGTAGATGTAGTTTGATTATTCCTTTATATCTTCATCTACTGATGAGGTGGTTACTTTTTTAATATATAAAGTATATTTGACTTCCAATCAAAAAGTCTAATTTTTTTTAGAAAAAGTAATCTTTTCTATACTTTTAATTTCATCTATAACTTTCTTAATTGCTCTGGTAGTTATAACAATTTCAACCATTTTAGCTAAAAAAACTATTCTAGATCGAGAAAAAAATTCACCTTATGAATGTGGATTTGACCCTAAAGGGTCAGGACGAATCCCTTTCTCTCTGCGATTTTTCTTAATCGCTGTAATCTTCCTTATTTTTGATGTTGAAGTTACCCTTCTTCTACCCATTGCCTCAGCTTTTAACCTATCTAATCTATTTACATGATTTTTAACATCCTTAATCTTTCTTTTTATCCTATTACTTGGGCTTTATTACGAATGATCCCAAGGAGCTCTAGATTGGTCATAAAAGACCATAGTCAATATTTATGACGTATGAGTTGCATTCATAAAGAGTTTCTAAACTGGTTTTAAGAATTTATTAGAAAGCGAAGTATTGCATTTAGTTTCGACCTAACCCTTAGGCTTATAGCCTTCTAATTTGATAGAAACCAAAGCAAGAGGTATATCACTGTTAATGATAACATTGAAAAATTTTTCCTATCAAGGAAGTATTAAGAAAGATAGAAAGCTTCTAACTTTTTATCAAGCGGTTAAATTCCGTTTATACTTCTAGTTTTTATAGTGTAACACCAACACGTTGCTTTTTCGTAGCAAAGCTGAAATACGATTTCTGAAAACTATTTAAAGTAAAAATTTACATCTCAAACGCCACAAGTTCGCATTTTTCTTAAACTATTTAAATTATTCACAGATAATTTTATCTCTTTCGTGGCTTCAACACGATATTCTTTATAAATTATGTAAATTATATAAACATAAAAAATAACACTATTATCCCCCCTACAATAAATATTTTCATTCAAACCTTTACTCTATTTATCTGTATATTATTTAAAATTATAAATAAATAAGAAAATACATAATATAAACCTTGTCCACCTAGATATTCATACCATCCTTTATCTACGGCTACTTCACTTTTTATACCTCTTGCTAAATAAACTTTTCTTATATCTTTAGTTCTCAAAAATGGTATAAACCATATAGACCCAAACATTGATACAATTCTGTAATTTTTTAAAGATTTCAAATTTTGCCTAGTATTCATTACATTAAATATGTAACCTACTACTCCTCCTACCAAACTAATTAAAAGAACGAGAAATTTTATATGTGGCGTTAAACAAATTATATAAGGCTCAGGAAAAATTAACCAAGACAAAATGGCTCCTATAATAACAGCTCTCAATCCTAATAAAGTTATAGAGTTATTTATAATTTTATCTTCATCTCTTACATTTGTCAACGAGCTTAGATTTCATTCGCCCCTTAATCTAAAATAAATTAAACGTAACGTGTATCTTACAGTTAAGCCCGTAGCTAAAATATATAGAGTAAGAGAAATTATATTAATTCATCTTATAAAGGCTACTTCCAAAATTATATCCTTAGAATAAAATCCTGCCAGAAAAGGAAATCCACATAAAGCTAAATTTGCTACCGTTATATATGAAACTCTTAAAGGTATATGTTTTACTAAACACCCTATAAAACGAATATCTTGGTAACCTCTTACACTATGAATTAAAATTCCAGCACACATAAAAAGTAATGCTTTAAATAAAGCATGTCTTAATAAATGGAAAAAAGAAAGATCAGGGTAACCTAAAGCTAAAATTCTAAGTATTACCCCTAATTGACTTAAAGTTGATAAAGCAATGATCTTTTTTAAATCATACTCGAAATTAGCCCCTAATCCTGCTATAAATATAGTTAAACAAGAAATAATCAATAGTACTCTCTGAGTCTTCGATTCTTCTAATGCAGGCCTAAACCGAATTATAAGATAGACCCCAGCAGTTACAAGAGTTGATGAGTGAACTAGGGCTGACACTGGAGTGGGAGCAGCTATAGCTGCTGGTAATCATGCTGAAAATGGGATTTGAGCTCTTTTAGTTATAGCAGCAAGAACTACTAAAAATTTTAATAATAATCATTCATTGTCCATTATGTACCTTCTGTATAAAATAAAATTTCATCTTCCTATATTTACTATTAAACCAATACCTAAAAGAATACCAACATCTCCAATACGATTAGATAAAACAGTTAATATTCCAGCGTTAGCTGACTTTTCATTTTGATAAAAAATTACTAAGGCATAAGATACTAATCCAAGACCATCCCAACCTAAAAGAATCCTAATCAAATTAGGACTTAATACCATTATTATTATAGAAAAAACAAATGCTAGCACAAGATATATAAATCGATTAAAATTATGGTCAGCACTTATATAACTCCCACTATAATATATTACTCTCCTAGAAATAAGTAAAACAAAAGATATGAATAATATAGAAATCCAGTCTATCACTACAACAAACACAATAGATGAAGAATTTAAAGATATGATATCCCATTCAATTATGTCACATACCCCTCTGAAAGCTTTTATAATAAATACAGTTATAAAGACAATTGATCTTAACCCTAAAACTATTATTCTGACAATATGTATACGTATATATCAAACCATTGTATTTCTTCTAAACTCTTAAAGTTTATTTTCTATTAACATTCATCTAAACTCCACTTATTAAATTAACATTTAAAATTAACAGATTTAAAGGTAATCAATGTAAAAACAATACTAAATATTCACGAACGCTACCAGAACTACAAGAGTATAAAGCGTTAAAAAAAATACCATGCTGTCTTAATCTATATATATATAAAGTATAAGCGGCTCTGAAAAAAGACAAAAACATTAAACCTAATATTCTAAACTTTCTTCAACTTACAAGACTAATAATAAGACTTACTTCACCAAACAAATTTAAAGATGGGGGTGCCGCTATATTTCTCACTCTCAAAAGAAACCATCATAAACCTATTCTGGGTATAAAACTAAGTAAACCTTTACTAATTAAAAGCCTACGACTTCCAACCCGCTCATATACCATATTAGCTAAACAAAAAAGACCAGAAGAACATAATCCATGGCCGACCATGACAACTACTCTTCCTATTAAACCTCACCACCTAAAAATTATAAGTCCACATAAAACAAGTCTTATATGTACTACAGAAGAATAAGCAATTAAAGATTTTATATCCACTTGACGTAAACAAATCAAACTAATTACGACACCTCCTAAAAGACTTACACTTACTCATAATCAAGAAAACTTTATTCTAATTTTTTGGAATACAATTAGAATCCGAATTAAACCGTAACCCCCTAGCTTTAATAATACTCCAGCTAAAATTATAGACCCTGCAACTGGGGCTTCAACATGCGCTTTAGGAAGTCATAAATGTGTTATATACATTGGTAATTTAACCAAAAACGCTATCACTCTTCTGAAATACCAAACTATGTAACCGTAATTTTCGTAAAGAAGAGGTTTTCTTAACCTAAACACCAAACTACACTCCGTGTTCATTATATAAATTAAAGATCCTAGCAATGGTAAAGATAAAGCTATAGTATAAAACAATATATAAACTCCAGCCTGAATTCGCTCAGGCTGATAGCCCCATCCCAAAATCAAGATTAATGTTGGAATTAACGACGCCTCAAAACTAATATAAAATAGTAAATAATTTAAAGACGAAAAAGTAATTACAAGACTTAAAAGTAAAAATAAATTAGTTATTAGAAATATTGAACTGAATTTATTATCTATTTTTACCTTGTTTCTAGCAATAATAATCAGAAATATAATTCATACACTCAAGTAAACCATTAGGTAAGATACGTAATCTATACCCAAACTAAATCCCAATATATACATATGTATATTGTGGTAACAACTTAATCTTACTAAACCTCTTAATACACCTAAACCAAATTGAACTAAATTTCAATTATCTTTAAATTTTATCAATACAATAATAGGTAAAATAAACTTTAACACTCTAATAAATTAAATCTCTTAAAATAGTCATTCCCATGTCTACGAACAATAAATACTAATAAAGAAAGCCCTAAAGCCCCCTCGCATACTGCTAGGGTAAGAAAAAATAAACAAACATAAATCTCTCTCCCCACTATAGATATATTAATTCCTAACAACCAAAAAATTCCTAATATTATAAACTCCAACCTAAGAAGAGAATTTAATAAGTGTTTATGGTAAGATACAAACCCTCATCCACCACAGAAAATTATTACTAAAGATACAATTAATATTATATTTAAATTTAACATTAGTTTTATTAGTTTTAATAGTTTAAATTTAAAACTCTGGTCTTGTAAACCAGAAATGAAATGATTTTCTTAAAACTTCAGAGAAAAAGAATCCCTTTATCTTTAATTCCCAAAACTAAAATTTTTATTAAACTATTCTCTGAAATCTTATTTTTGACTTTTCCGCTTCTATTTTCACTCTCAATTCTTTTTACACAATTATCTCACCCATTAGCGTTAGGCTTAACATTACTTATTCAAACTACTCTTATCTCCCTTACTGTAGGAATTTCAACATACTCTTTTTGATTCTCTTATATTCTATTTATAGTTTTTTTAGGGGGTATATTAGTTTTATTTATTTATGTAGCTTCTATTGCCTCAAATGAAGTATTTACATTTTCAGTTCCCTATCTTTTACTTATTACATTTATAATCTTATTTTCCTTACTCACCTTATTTGTTGACCCCCTTATAATACTAAGTAATTCTTGTCTACCAAACTCCTCTCTCTCATTCTTCTTTACCCAGCATATTACCTCATGAATTTATAATGTTCCTTCTATAAGATTCACCATCTTTATTATTTCCTACTTACTACTAATACTAATTGTTGTAGTAAAAATCGTTAACATATTTAAAGGACCTTTACGTTTATCTTAATCATAATGACAACACCCATACGAAAATCTCACCCACTTTTCAAAATTGCAAACAACGCCCTAGTTGACATACCTCTCCCAAGAAATATTTCCACATTCTGAAACTTTGGGTCTCTTCTTGGGTTATGTTTAATTATTCAAATTGCTACAGGGCTATTTCTAGCTATGCATTATACTGCCCACATCGACCTAGCCTTCTCTAGAGTAGTACACATTTGCCGTGATGTAAATTATGGATGACTTTTACGAACTTTACATGCTAATGGAGCTTCGTTTTTCTTCATCTGCCTTTATATTCACATTGGTCGGGGCATTTATTTTAGATCTTATTTAAACTTTCACGCATGAATAGTAGGAGTTGTTATTTTATTTATAGTTATAGCAACAGCTTTTTTGGGTTATGTTTTACCATGGGGCCAAATATCATTCTGAGGAGCTACAGTAATTACTAATTTATTTTCAGCTATCCCATTTATTGGCACAGACTTAGTACAATGAATCTGAGGTGGGTTTTCTGTTGATAACGCCACTTTAACTCGCTTCTTCTCCTTCCACTTTATCCTACCTTTTATTGTAGCAGCCTTTTCTATAATTCACATTTTATTTCTTCACCAAGCAGGAGCTAATAACCCCTTAGGAATTTCAAGACAAACCGACAAAGTTCCATTCCATCCTTACTTCACTTTCAAAGACATTGTAGGTTTTGTTGTTATACTCACAACTCTTCTAGTTCTAACTCTTCTTACTCCTTATTTCTTAGGAGATCCAGACAACTTTATCCCAGCTAACCCACTTGTTACTCCTCCTCATATTCAACCAGAATGATATTTCCTTTTCGCCTACGCAATTCTACGTTCAATCCCTAATAAATTAGGTGGAGTAATTGCCTTAGCATCCTCAGTTGCTATTTTAATAATTTTGCCTTTTACACATACATCTAAATTTCAAAGACTAGCTTTCTACCCATTAAATCAAATTCTATTTTGATCATTCATTTCAATTGTTATTCTTCTTACATGAATTGGAGCCCGGCCAGTTGAAGATCCTTATATCTTAGTAGGTCAAATTCTCACTATTTTATATTTTCTATTCTATCTCTTAAATCCACTGCTATTAGTGTGATGAGACACTCTCCTTAAATGATTATTTAGTTTAAATAAAATAGATGCCTTGAAAGCGTCAGATAAGAACATTAACTCTTAATAATTGTAATCAATATATTGATTTATTTATAAACGAGAATTAAAAAGCAAACCGTCTTTACACCAAGAAAAAAAATTAAATAATTTAATGACAAAGGTAAATATCTTTTTCAAGCTAAGTATATTAATTTATCATAACGAAAACGAGGTAATGTACCTCGAACCCAAATAAAAACAAAAGCAATTATTACTCTTTTCAAATAAAAAGTTACTCTAAATAATCCACCCCCTAAAAAAAGAATTACGAAGAGAACACTTATAAACAAAATTCTAGCATATTCTGCCATAAAAATTAGAGCAAACCCCCCTGCCCCGTACTCTGTGTTGAAACCTGATACTAACTCTGATTCACCCTCAGAAAAATCAAAAGGAGTGCGGTTAGTTTCAGCTAAGCAAGAACTTAATCAAACTATTCTCAATGGAAAACCTACAATAATAAATCAACAATCTACTTGGTACTTATTTAATATCTCCAAATTGAAGCCCCCAATTAACACAATAAAAGATAATAAAATTAAAGCCAAACTTACTTCATACGAGATAGTTTGAGCTACCGCACGCAAACTCCCCAACAACGAATACTTACAATTGGAAGATCACCCAGCCACTATAGTTGAATAGACTCCTATTCTTAAACAACATAGAAAAAATAAAATCCTCAAATCAAATCTTATTAAACCAGTCTCATAAGGTAAAACAGCCCAAATTAGTAAAGAGATAAATAACCTAAACACAGGACATATATAATAAACTAAAAAATTTGATATAGTTGGAGTTATTTGCTCTTTTGTAAATAATTTTACAGCATCAGAAAAAGGCTGTAAAAGTCCTATATAACCAACTTTGTTAGGCCCTTTACGAATTTGAATGTATCCTAAAATCTTTCGCTCCAATAAAGTAACGAAAGCAACACCAACCAAAACGCATACAATTAAAATCAAAAAATTAATAATTTCTACAATAATCAAAGTCACAAAACAATTCTTTAACTGCTTTACTATTTATAGAATTAATCTATTTCCTAGGATCCTAAGCCCTATACATATTATCTGCCAAAATAGTACCAAAAATAAAAAAATTTTAACCACTTAATCCTTTCGTACTAAAATGATTAATTCATTTTTAAAAGATAGAAACTGACCTGGCTCACGCCGGTCTGAACTCAAATCACGTAAAATTTTAAAGGTCGAACAGACCTACTATTTCAACTTCTGCAATTGAATAGACATTTTAATTCAACATCGAGGTCGCAAACTTTTTTTTCGATAAGAACTCTCAAAAAAAATAACGCTGTTATCCCTAAAGTAACTTCATCTTTAAATCTTATCCTAGGATCATTTAATTCTACTGTATTCATTAATATTTGTCATAAAAATTTAGTAGTTGATAAACATTTTACCATTGTCGCCCCAACAAAATATGATTAATTAATTAACTATTATTTATTTAATTCAGTCAACTAATTTAACTTATTAAGCTTTATAGGGTCTTATCGTCTTTTTAAATCATTTAAGCCTTTTCACTTAAAAGTTAAATTCAAAAATAAACACAGAGACAGTACCCCCCTTGTCCAATCATTCATACAAGATTCCAATTAAAAAACTAACGATTATGCTACCTTTGCACGGTCAGATTACCGCGGCCCTTAAATATTTCAGTGGGCAGATCAGACTCCTTATACCTTCAAACAGACATGTTTTTGATAAACAGGCAAGGGGGTATTTTGCCGAATTACTTTGTATTTCCTTTACCTTATTCTAAATCTTACTTCTAACTCTAATATTTCTCTAAACATAACTTTTTACTAATAAAATCATTTTATATGAATCTTTTTCAATTCAACTCATTTTTTTATACTTCTAAAAGTATTCGTAAATATTATACTTACAAACCCCTAGTTAGAACACTTTATTAAAATAGCTACTTTTAAGCCTACTTTAAATTATTTATCCTTTACTAAACTTTTTTACTCAATATATAAGAAGCTATTCCCTCCTACACTTAACTCTAAAGTACTATATACTTTAAGACAAAATTAAATTTTTTTTTAAAAAAACCAGATATTATAAGTCTCGACTAACATTTCACCTTTAACTCTAAATTAAAAATTTATTTTCTACAAAAACTTTCATATAGAATTAGCTATACTTATTTCGGGATTTCTAACTTTTTAATGTATATAAATTCTCCCTGATACACAAGGTACAAAATCTGAAAATTACTATTTCCTATTTTAACTCTTATACTTTCCTTTACAGTACTTATAACCTATAGCCTTATTATCTTTTCAATAAACACTACTAACTTTTTGTGAACTTAAATTATTTTTCCTAACCTCTCTATTATACCCTTTTACTAGCAAGTTATCTATTCTATCAAAGCAAATCGATTTGCACGATAATTCTTTTCAACGTAACTGAAACGCTATGCTCTTTAGCTTTACTTTGCTGTAATTCTAGACGCACTTTCCAGTACACCTACTATGTTACGACTTATTTCACCTATAAATGAAAGCGACGGGCGATATGTACATAATTTAGAGCCTATTTCTTGGGGACATACTTTATCCCCAATACAATTAAATCCTCCTTCATATAAATTTTCATATTATATTCCGTTTAAATTAATTTATTGTAACCCATTTAAACTTGCTCATAAGCTGTACCATGATCTAATTTTACTAGATAAACTAAACCTAACAATTTCTCTTTTTAGAATCATCTGATAATGATGGTATACAAACTAAACTACACAAGAGCAAGTAAGATCCTACGCGGTGTATCGATTAAAAAACAGGTTCCTCTAAAAAGATTAAACTACTGCCAAATTTTTTAATTTTTAAGTATATAACTCTTACTAATCCAGTATTTATTCGTTTCAATTTAGAATAATAGGGTATCTAATCCTAGTTTTAAACTAAATTTATTAAGTTTCAGCTCAAGTCTTATTTGTTTATAAACTATATTCTGATTTTACCCTTTATAGTAACTAAACTTTTCTACTCAACTAACCACTTTACTTTTAACTCAAACATTTTTTCTTAACCTTGAAGTCTAACCGCGAATGCTGGCACAAACATTTATCAGGTTTCCTTTATATTATTAACTCACACTTGCGTGCAAACCTTAATAAGCTATGCTGAGATTTTATACATTATCAATCTAATTTCCACTTCAAAGTAAACCAGTATCAAACTGACTCACTGATCACTCATCTATAATTTTCATGCAATCTTAATATAAACGAAAAAATTTAAGCCAAAATCAAACATTTATATATTATAAATCTCCTCTCCAATCAAAAATCAAATTAAAACTTAATATCTACTTAAGAACTAACATATCCTTATTATTTATAATAAAAATTATATGGGGAGACCCTATATATATACTAATAATATATTATAATATATATATATATACATATATAAAGAATAGAGATCTCATACGAAATATCTTGAATAAGATTATATAACAAGAAGAAAAAGTAAGAAAATAAGGAGTATCTTACACTATAAGTTATATAAACTATGATTTATATAGAACCTAATACATAGAGATGTACAAATATATCTAAATAAATGCCGTCAGCAATACAATTGACTTCACTAAGAGGAGGTTTTGGTGGATCCAGCTTCTCCACTTTCTCTCTCACGGAGAAGAAAAGCTGGATCTATCAAAACCTCCCTATAAGTAATTCTACTAAGACCTTATATAAATTAATGGATATAAATACACTAAATCTAATATAATTTAATTTTAAAATTTTTCCGACAAAATATGTAATATATAATAAAATTACCCTCCCCTTTTAGCTAATTTTTATTATATTGGTCCAATACTTCTTTTTTATGGAGATTTTATTCGTTTTTATGAATTTACATTTAGTCCCTTTTTTAATTCTTAAATTTTATCATCAATTTATTTTAAACAACAGCATTTATATCTAGACTTCAAACTTTATAAGTAATATAGTGCCTGAATTTAAAGGATAGCTTTGATAGAGCTAATAATGTATTATTTTATACCTATATTAAACGTAATGGAATTGCACCACTCCCTAAAAGATCAAAACTTTTTATGCTCTGTACACTAACGAATAAATTAAAAGATAAGCTAATCAAGCTATCGGGCTCATACCCCGTCAATGAAAGTTCTGATCTTTCTCTTTTTAATGCTTATTCCTTTATCTTATATATTATTTATCTTTTCTCTTCTATTAGGATCAATTATTTCTATTTCCTCTATTTCTTGATTTGGAGCCTGAGTTGGATTAGAACTCAACCTTATATCCTTTATTCCTCTCATTTCTGTAAAAGCAAACTCCTATCTTTCCGAAGCAGCCCTCAAATATTTCCTTATACAAGCTTTGGGCTCAGCCATCTTAATTTCCTCAAGATTTCTAGTTCCATACTTTTTTCTTATATCTTATATACTCATCTTGCTTGCTCTTCTACTTAAAATTGGCAGAGCCCCTTTTCACTTCTGATTCCCACAAGTTATAGAAGGATTATTATGACCTCAAGCTTTTACACTCTCTACAATTCAAAAACTTGCCCCCCTCACATTAATTTCTTACTTACCTTATATACCTCAATTAAATAAACTTATTATTCTAGCTGCATCCTTATCTGCCATTGTAGGAGCTTTAGGGGGTCTAAACCTTAATTCTATTCGGAAAATTATCGCTTTTTCTTCTATTAATCATCTATCCTGAATATTTATTGCAGTCTCAGCTAGTGATATCTTTTGATTCCTTTATTTTATTATTTATTCCTTTATTGTTTTATCCATTACAACCTTATTCCATAAACTTCAAGTTTTCACACTCTCAAGATTAATTAAATCAGACCAAAACAAAATTTCTTACCCTCTTTTAATCTCATTTAACTTTCTTTCCTTGGCCGGGATCCCTCCATTTACAGGTTTTATCCCTAAATGACTCCTTATTCAACTTATATTAAACCTCAACCTATTTGTCCCATTATTTTTTATTTTAATTTCTTCCCTAGTAACCTTATATTTCTACCTCCGTATTATAATCCCATTATTTGTTATAGTAAATCCATCCCTTAATTTCAATATGAAATTTCAATATATATCCTTACTATCTATACCAGTAGTATTAAAAACATCATTTAATTTCTTAGGTCTTCTTTTACCTTTCTATTTTCTACTTAGTTAGAATTTTAAGTTATTTAAACTTGAAGCCTTCAAAGCTTTATAAAAAAGTATTAATCTTTTAAATTCTATTAAACCCTAGTGAATTTACACATCTTTAAACTTGCAATTTAATGTTATTTATCTTATACTATAGAGTCTTTAATAAAGAAGTTTTTACTTGTTATTAGATTTACAATCTACCGCCTATAACTCAGCCACTTTATC